ACAAGTTTACAATAGTGAGATAGTAACACCCCCCATTTGTATTGAAAAGGGGGAGTCAAATTCAAAGCAAATAGTCTTATTCAGAATATACAGACGCGTTTCTTATTTATGTCTAGCAGGGGACTACAAGTACTTCCTGGCATCTCTAAGAAAAAAAGAACAAAGGCTTCTCTTTTTTCTTTTTTACCATACAAGAATTGCATCGAGCAACAAGAATTTAGCTCTGTTTATGTTTACGAACTTTATGTTATGCTTCTAAAAGTTCATTTGGGATAATTGAACCTTCTCAAACTGTTTCTTTTTAAGAACCAAAAAGATTTGTGCCAGAATAACAGATGCCAAGAAGAACAAAAGGCCTTGGACCCGGGATGGGTCTTGAAGTACTATTTCTGCGTCTCCCTGACCAAACCCACCCACGTTCGGATTACTTGTTAATGGTTGATCAAGCTTGACGGATTCAGCTTCTGAAACAAGAAGTTCTAGTCCTGGAGGTATAATATCAACCTCTTGGTGTCCATCCGATGGATCCACTATGGTTATTTCATATCCCCCCTTTTCTTTACGTATGATTTTGCTTACTATACCTCCAGCTGTAGCATTATAGACTGTATTGTTACTCTTGCTCCCATCGGGATAAATCTGACCTCTTCCCCTGTTCCCGCCTACATATATAGGATATTTTAAGAAGTGAACGTCTTTTTTAGTCGTGGGGTTGGGGGAAAGGATAGGAAAGGTGATTTCACTATATTTTTGACCAGGAATAGGACCTATCACAAGAATATTTTTTTTAGTGGGGCGATAACTCTGAAAAGACAGATTACCCATCTTTTCTTTCATCTCGGGAGAAATACGATCGAGGGGAGCTAATTCGAATCCCTCAGGTAGAATTAGAACAGCCCCCACATTCAAAGATCCCTTTTTCCCATTAGCAAGAACTTGTTTCAGTTGCATATCATAAGGAATTCTAACAACTGCTTCAAATACAGTATCAGGAAGTACCGCTTGTGGAACCTCAATATCCACGGGCTTATTAGCTAAATGGCAATTGGCACATACAATACGCCCAGTCGCTTCTCGTGGATTTTCATAGCCCTGCTGTGCAAAAATGGGATATGCATATGAAGTAGATGTCTGAGTTATTACATATATCATGATAGATACAGAAATGGATCGAGTCATCTGTTCCTTTATCCAAGAAAAGGTATTTCTATTTTGCATGGTCCAATCATTGAGCACGAAAATTTCTACAATAGATTGGGTAGGTTACTAGTATAGTTCCCTATCTCTGATTCTGCTATTGTTATTGTACTGGAATCATTTTACTATAATACAGGAGGATTCCCCTGGATGGGTAGAAATAGAAAAAAGTTAGTAATATTTTGAATGGTTTGTTTCTGTAGGAAGTAACAAACATTCTAATTGGGTTAATATGTTTGTATTGTTCTTTAGTCATTCATTGAATGATAAATCACTACAAGTGACGGAGATACGCTATTTAAATAGCGGAAGATCCAATATTTCAAAATTGTATCTAGAATGACTGGAAAAGTCGAAACAAGAACCGCTAGAATTTGATCGTTATGATCAAATCCAAAATCTTTGTAGACAGAGCCAATCATGAGTTCCCACCCATGGGGCGAGTGGAATCCGATACAGAAATCGGTTACTAAAATAATAGAAAAGGCTTTGATTGTGTCGCTTAAGTTATAGAGGAATTCCTGAACCCAAGAATTCAGAATGACAAGTTCTTCATTACCCAGAATCGAATAGCCGCTTAGAATAGCGAAACATATTATATTTGTTGCAAAGTGTAAAATGCTATGGATATGATTCTCATTATGCATTTTGACCAATTGAATCATTTCTTTGTGGATTCCTAGACGAAGCTTTTGTATATGTGTCTCCGGGGACTCCTTTATAATTTCGTCCAACAGGAATAGTTGCTCTAATTCTATGAATTTTTCTAGAACATTCTTTTCTTGAATATTATTCAAGAAAGTTTCGGATTGTCTAGTATTCCACCAATTTTTAACCCAAGATTCCATACTTTTTTGAACTAAGAGATCGATCCACCAGGGCAAAAAGACTATAGATGCAACAAGATATGGGAGGTTAGTGAATGCTTTCTTTTGTGGCATTTTAAATCTGTGAATTGCTAATGAAACTACCCCACTCGTCGAATCTATCCAATCTGATATTTCTATGCAATAGCAGTTCTATAACAAGGTATCGAACCTATACCTAACTTATGAGTTGCCCCCCCCTTTTTGATGTTTGTCCGTGAATATCGAAATAGGATAAGGTTCCGCGTCGAAGTGGAATGAAGAAATAAAACAAGATTGTTTCCAGATATCTCGATTGGTCAAATTCGAAGCAATTGCATGCTTTCGATGAATGCCCGAAAGAACCACCTCAAGTCATGAATATTATTAGGACTTCGAGACGAAAGAAAACCCTTAGCTTAGATCCATTATTTCGAAAAGTTGGCTATGCTTAGCCTGGAATAATTGAGGGAAATTTATGAAAAATATGGATGTGATGATCAAATCAAAAACGAGTGGCAAAACCAGAGACAAATGCTAGTTATAAGAGATCCAATCATTTGAGAATCCAGGAGCAAAACAAAAGAAGGGAAAAGAAACATCAAGTGACAAAAGAAAAGAGAGGTCATTGAATATGATCTATCAGTTCAGTATGGAATCTATCAATCCAAAATATCAGAACCAAAAAAATGTTCTGATACATGTGATAAATCTGGACTTATTAGTAGTAGATTCGATTTGTTGCTTGCTTAGTAATAATTAGTATGAAAGAATTGCGTTTATTTCCATACAGATAAAAAATCGTTTTGTTTTGGTGGACAAAAACCACTTTGTTTTCTGGTTATTCCATAGAATATACATTTCCTTTTGCTCGAATGAGCGTTCAGCTTCAGTGAAAATAAATTAGAAAAAAAGAGGATTTCTGAGTGCCTTTCCTAATGCTGAGTTCATTTCAAAATACTTCAATCGGTACACGCAAGAAATAGGCCAATTCTGCAGCTTTTTGTTCCATTTCTCTTGGAGTCAAATTCTCCTCACTTTGAGTCAAAGGAACGGCGCCCTGTCCTCTAATTTCCATATAAAGGACACGACGAGGAAAAAGACCCTCTTTAACCTCGATTCTAATCGACTGGACATCTCTCATAAGGAATCGAAGGAGGATACGACGATTTTTTCCAGGAAATCCCCAACGAAAAATACACACTATTCCTTCTTTTCTATCAAATCGATCATAACCACTCCCTACATTCCACGAAATTGTACACCACAAATAGGTACTAATGAAAAGACCCGCGATCCCATAGAAAGACATCACGAGTCCTTGTGGAAAAAAAAAAATTTGCTGAGATGGAAATAAGGATATCAAATTCTGACCAAGATAACTAGAAGTTCCAACCAATAAGAATCCTACTGAACCTAAAAGAAGGATACAGGCCCAGCAGAAATTACTTGTTTTTCGAGACCCCACTATAAGTTTTATCCATATACGTTCTGATCGCCAGTTCATACTAGATCCAGTTTCTTTTTATTAGAATTGAGAAAATAACCCAAATGAGTTTTTACTTTCCTTTTTTTGTTCCCAAAGTAACTTTCATCAACTAGCACGATTATTATATTATGTGAACCTTTAGGAGTCATTCGATTAGATAAGATCTAAAAGAAGCATCCGCTTCATCGGATCCCACTATGTATCTATATCCATAGATATACCTTGCGTTTCCGTTTCAGACATCCGCGGATCTATTTGAACTTGAAACTAGCTATAATGAAATTTATCCACCTATCACGGTTACACATACCTAAGAGAAGGAGAAGAGCTCTTAGGTATGTGTTCGGAGGACGCCGTATCTTAGATTCCACGAATCTATAGTATGATCAAGTGCAGAAAGAAATCAAAAAGAAATCAATGGGATTTGCTTCCATCGGATCTAGACAATCTTGTTCTTTTGAACATGAAGAAAGAAAGAAGCCATTGCAATTGCCGGAAATACTAGGCCCACTAAAGGCACAAAAATAGAGGGTAAGTTGAAAGTTGTCATAGAATGAATACCTCGATTTCATATTTTTACCTGTTAGTAAAGAGATCTTATGATACGTATCTAGTATCATAAGTGCAAGGAATGAAAAAAGTATACCGAGTTAGCCTTTATACCTGAAATATTTTGGTTTCTGGTTTCTAGCCCATCGATAGAGACTTCCTAACTCTTACTGGTCCGGCCGGATTTCTATGTCGCCCGGTCCCACAGCGCGGGATTTTCCTTTTGCTTGTTCTCCCCCCGCAATCAGCCTAGTTCCGGAACCGGAAATCCCGTCAGGCTCGGGGAGCCGCAGGGAGATCTCGGGACGGCAGGCTGAAAGTCTAATACCAAAATACTCGACGATCTTGTCGGCACTTGGTATTTGCTCATGTTTCTTGGATAAAGCTTTGATTTCGGCGCGTAAGCAACGAACTTCGGTTGTCTTTATTTCGAGTCTCCTCTCTAGCGTCAATACATATTGAGCCTCGACCCTCACTCCATTCGGCACTAGATCATCTGGTAAAGAGGAAAGTTGCGTTTGTACTCGGGTACACCAGGTCTCGAATACCTCGTATCTTTTTGCCAATTCCTCCTCAGTTTCGTTCCGAAGAGCGACTAACTTAGTGAGTTGAGTTCCGATTGCGGTTTTAATAGCGCTAATCTGACTGGTAAGATCGAAATACTGGACTTCGAGGTCCCCCAACGTAGCGCGGAACGCCTCCTCCATCGCTGTCAGAGATGCAGTCGAAGCGCTAGGGTGAATTTCCCTGCCATCTCTGGGATCTGGGATTCGAAGCTCTTTCAGGTTTAAGACCTTGATATCTTCGCGTAAGCGAAGAATCTCGCTTTCTTTGAATTCTATTTGGGCATCAAGGGTTGCTAGAAACTCACGATGCCTTATCCATTCATCCGGCACTTGATGATATACCTGTAAAGAGGCAAGTTTCGTGTGTAGCCAGGTACGCCCGGAACTTAATACCCCGCGTAGGTTTAGGCATTCCTTCTCGGTTGCCAGCAGAACGTCGGTTTGCTCATTGCGCTGACCAAGGATCTTAACCCTTGTAGTATAATACTGCCCCAAATCCAACTGAGCGCGAGACTCGGAGACCATCCATGTCGGAGACGAAAGAATGGAAATTAGATTTCGAATGGTTTCTAAGTCCCTACAACATTCCGTTGCAGGGGCTTCAACCGCGAATTCATCATTTTTCACTATATCGGAGGATGATCCTTCCACCAATTCCAATTCGGTCTCGACTTTGGACTCTGACCCGGTTTGTAATTTAGGAATGGAGGTAGAGTTTTGACCTGGTGAAGGGGAAGAAATAGGCCGCTTTGGTAGGAACCAAAAGATCCCTTTCATGGCAGCCCTTCCTATCACCTTCAGGAACCGTTTACCCCATTCCCATAGGGAATGCCCCCTTGCCTTATCCGCTTTCGTCGGAGACGAAGGCGAAGAAGCACTAAGGGAAATTGGATTTCCAATGGTTTCTAAGTCCCGACATTCCGTTTCAACCGTGAATCCATCATTTTTCACTATATCGGAGGATGATCCTTCCACCAATTCCAAGTCTGTCTCGACTTTGGACCCTGACGCGTCTTGTAATGTGCAGTCTCTTGTTACCGGTTCCACTACGAAGTAGTGCCCTGGCGGTGTCAAAGGCAACGAAGGAGGACGCTTTGGTAAAAACGACAAGACTACCCAGACTGATCCTTCTATGCCAGCTATGCCAGCCACTCCGACTAGGATTCCTTTGACTATCAATTTAAACCAGTCTCTCATGGAATGCCTCCTTGCCTTGTCTAGGCAAATATTCTACGCAACCGCAACGCATAGAATAAGAAATATATTAATTACTCGTACAGAATTCACACAAAATCAACTCGTTGAGCCATTTTCAAAAAAAGAATCAACTAATCAACCTTGAGAATGAATCTATGACTCAATTTGATTATACCCTATATCGATGCCAAAATCAACTCGTTGAGCCATTTTCAAAAAAAGAATCAACTAATCAACCTTGAGAATGAATCTATGACTCAATTTGATTGTACCCTATATCGATGCCAAAATCAACTCGTCGAGCCATTTTCGAAAAAAAGAATCAAAGCAATAATCAAAAATGTGATCTGTTTGACGAGCTAGTCGATCGTTCGAATCCTTATCCGTATTTATTAATGAAAATGAATGAAGTTCAATAAAAAAAAGAGTCTAGTTTTCATTTTCCCATTCTTAGTTGTTGTTTGTATCCGGCCGGTCGGTTGGTCCATCGAAAGAAAATAATGCCCACACACTCGCTCACGGAGATCGTTCGGAACATGAAACTGAAAACAACAATTCATTTCACATTTCAATGGACCCAATCCTTTTTTTCAATTTCGGCTAAACGAGCCCATTCTTCTCTCTTCTTGAATTACATAGGACTTTTTCCTATTTTCCTATCCACGAGCAAAGAGTTAGTGAGACTCTTTTTCTTTGGAATACCTAAATTGTATTTTTGAAGTAAAAACGGTGGTACAAGCCCGGCAAAAACTCCAACTCAAGCTAAATCCAATCAATTGGATAGTAAGTCCCCCGGATCGAGGAGCGCTCTTTCTGTACAATACCCAATTGCCCATCATTCTAATTCTACCGAAGCTTACTCTCTTCGGGGTCTATTGAAACTTGGACTAGTTAGGAATCTCCCGATACACCGCCCCCTTTGTGCGGAAGAAGAAACCCAACTCATTGTTTCAGAGATAATGAACTGGTCCTAAATCGATGTTTACACCCCTGTCTATTTCCATTGTGGATTTGGTCTATCCAATCGTTCGAGAATGCGCGATTTCATGAAAAGTTTCTGCTGTAGATCTTCGGCTGACTCCTTTGTGCTACGCTCCATTGTTTAGGGTTGCTGCCACATTATGTTACGTTGTAGAGTGGCTTCCAAAGCAATCTTGACACGAAACCTAATTTTGGTCTTTCTTTACTCTTTACTCAAGGATTTTCAGTCATTTCGGACCGATTTTCCTTACTAAAAATCGGGACGGAATTTGGAATTCTTTTTTCAAGACTTCGGGCTCTCATTTTACATTTGATTCTTTTTTTTTTTTTGTTTTTTTTTTGGGGGGGGGGGGTGCAGCTGAGCTAGTACAGGCCAAAAGTCTGTAATTTTGGGATAGGAACTTATGAGTTGTTATCTGTAAAGAAGGGTTCGTTCAATGCATTGAATTAAATCCATTAAGTCGAGGACAAGGAAAGCGATTCGAATTGATCAATGCATTCTATTTCCATATCTAAAATGAATAGAAGCAAGAATCCTCTTATTCAATATGAATGACAAGAATATACTAATATCATTTTCTTTCATTAAAGGAATATTCTTTGATTTATATTCGTTTTCTTTAGGTTAGAAAAAATCGGAGGCGAGGTGAACCCGAAAAAGGTTTTTCTATATCTA